CCCTTCATGCCTACTATAACTAGTTATTTCGGTTTTCTACTAGCAGCTTTAACTATAACCTCAGTTCTATTTATTGGTCTAAGCAAAATACGACTTATTTGAAATTAATTAAATAAATAAAGATTTTTTTATAAAAAAGGATTTCTGTGGTATTTCATATGTTCGATAGTTCCTTACCGTGTTAATTACCCAATTTTGTTCATTGAGATTCATTGGCAATACAGATTAAGAGCTAGGAATAGATAGTACCTCTCTTTCCTCCCTTTCAAAAATGAAAACAAAAGAAAATTGAAATGATTGAAGTTTCTTTATTTGGAATCGTCTTAGGTCTAATTCCTATTACTTTGGCTGGATTATTCGTAACTGCTTATTTACAATACAGACGTGGTGATCAGTTGGACTTTTGATTAATTAACATCTCTTTTTTTTGACTGACCTCCTTCTTGCTTTCCTATGCGGGAGGTCTAATTCAGATTGCTGCTCAATTATTTGCGAACCGTGGAATTTTGACACAATTTAAGAAACAAGAGTGAAATCACGCTCTGTAGGATTTGAACCTACGACATTGGGTTTTGGAGACCCACGTTCTACCGAACTGAACTAAGAGCGCTTTTCGTTTTTTTTTTTCTAAAAAACGAAAAGGCTAGAAAGAGTACCTTCTTTAACCCGAATAGATTTTGTACGTATATACTATATCATAGTATATCATAAATTTCAGAATTATATGGATGTCCAATTTTATTAAAAAACGATAGATCTAAAATGGATCCGATCCCTCGTTACTGCTCAGAAGAGCAGTAATAGGTAGGGATGACAGGATTTGAACCCGTGACATTTTGTACCCAAAACAAACGCGCTACCAAGCTGCGCTACATCCCTTTCAATTGGTTTACATACAGTGTCATTGTAGAGAATTCCTGTCTTGTTTTCCACACCCTTCTTCTTTTTTTTTGTCTCATATCAGATAACAAACATATAATAAAAAAATTACTTTTTTTTTATGAGAATTCTCTCAATTTCAATTTTACATAAATAGGCGTTTCCATTTGAAAATGGAATCTATAAGATCGGTCTAGTAAACAATATTTCAATTCGAATTTTGAAAAGGGGGGGGTTACGTATACAAATACAAGAACTTCTTAACTACATGTACATATATAGTTATATATATTACTATATATAATGTAATACAATAAAGAAGAAAGAAGGAGGATTTCAAATGCGAGATCTAAAAACATATCTTTCCGTAGCACCGGTACTAAGTACTCTATGGTTCGGTTCGTTAGCAGGTTTATTAATAGAGATTAATCGTTTATTTCCAGATGCATTAACATTTCCCTTTTTTTCATTCTAGTTATTAACATCAGAAAGGGGTGAAAAAATTTAGAGATACGATCAATGACCGGGGACTAATCCCCCCCCCTGCTTTGTTTTCTAATGCATTCTAAAAAAAAAAATTAGAAAAAAGGGGGGGGCGAACGGTCATAAAAACGAGGGTTCAGGATCCAATTAAATTAGTAATAGAATAATAGAACGAAAAAAGTATTGCTAGAGAAAGAGTATCCTACGAGATACTTAAAAAAAAGACTGTACAAAGATTTTAAATATAGTTTTCAAAAAATCATTGTATGGCTTATTATTTTTATTTAATTACTACATTAATATTCATTGCAACGAAATATTTCAGAATTTTTTTTAGTTCACAGCTTCTATTTTTTTGGTTCTTGTTCTTTCTGGATCCTAAAATAAAAATAGAAGATTGGGGTGAATCATAAATCCAAAGGAGGTTTCATGGCCAAGGGTAAAGATGTTCGAGTAACAATTATTTTGGAATGTACCGGTTGTGTGCGAAATGATATTAAGAATGAATCCGCGGGAATTTCCAGATATATTACTCAAAAGAATCGGCATAACACCCCCAGTCGATTGGAATTGAGAAAATTCTGTCCCAATTGTTATAAACATACAATTCACGGGGAAATAAAGAAATAGATAAAATTGAATGCTTGTATGTCAACTTTTTTTTAAGAGCAGGAATAATGATAGTATCTATGTATTATTACATATATATAAATATAAACAAATAAATCGATAGAAAGAAATCTAATCCTATATTCTTAATTCTATATAGAAACTCGATCCTATATAGAAATAGAAATCGTTTTTATTTTGATCCGATCAACATAGGATTTTAGAGATAAGGAATAAAAAAATTATGAATAAATCTAAGCGACCTTTTACTAAATCCAAGCGATCTTTTCGTAGGCGTTTGCCCCCGATCCAATCGGGGGATCGAATTGATTATAGAAACATGAGTTTAATTAGTCGATTTATTAGTGAACAAGGCAAAATATTATCTAGACGGGTGAATAGAGTAACTTTAAAACAACAACGATTAATTACTATTGCTATAAAACAAGCTCGTATTTTATCTTTGTTACCTTTTCTTAATAATCAGAAACAATTTGAAAGAAGTGAGTCGACCCCTAGAACTACTAGCCTTAGAACCAGAAAAAAATAGACTTCTTCTTGAATTGAATAAGAATTCCAATCTGAAGGAATTAAAAAAGAGATTAATATTTTGTTCGAAAAATCCAATCAAGAATCAAAATTTGATTGTTACGTCTGTGTATGTCATAAAAAAAAAGAAAAGAATCGTCGAAAAGAAAAAGAATAACTCTTTTTTTAGCGACTATATACCCTCGTTTTGACTACTTTTTTTTATAATACTAATTTCTACTCTACCTTCCCCGAGCTCATTCTCCTTAGAACTCTATTTCAAATATTTTAGTGGATTTCTTCCAATCCCCTTATTTTTTGATCTCATTCGAAATCGTATAAAGACAACTCCTATTTAATAGAGCTATTTGTGCAAGTATTTTCCGATTAAGAAGTAATTGCTTCTTGTATAGATTGTGTATAAATTGGTTATAACTATAGAATACCTCCATTTCGTGAATTACGGCATTTATTCGAGTGATCCATAACCGACGAAAATCTCTTTTTCTTTTACCCCTATCCCGATGAGCCGAAACTAAAGCTCTTATTCTCTGTTGAGTCATAGTTCGTGTAAGTCGTGAATGCGCCCCTCGAAAGCTTGATGCAAATAAACGAAGTTTTGTTCTACGCCTCCGAGCTATATATCCGCGTTTAATTCTAGTCATTGAATAAATCAAACTTTGATGAATAACTAATTCTTTTTTTAGTTATTCTTTTCCCCTTTACTAGTCTATTAATAACCAAACGAATTATTCCAATGTATAAAAAAAAATTCCAATGGCTTTTGCTACTCTAACCTTCCCCACCACTATTTTTTGCTAGGTATTTTCCTTTGCTTTGTAGGTATTTTCCTTTGCTTTGAAAGGAGAAATTGCCTTGATACTTGATATAAAAAAATAGAATAACTACAAAAAGTAGCAAATAGAAATGGATAAATAGTGGGTTCCATCGTTTCTATGGTTACTTCTAAAACGGTGAGGTCCTCTCTATACACCGGAGCTCCTTCTTTTAATTAATCAATACTATTGGTAACTTGTACAATTCACATTCTTTGGCTCTACCCCATAAATATTCCAGTAATAGGTCTTTCACAATGAGATCCACTTTATACAGTAACGGTATTTCATTTTTCAAATTGATTTGGTCGTTTACCCTGTTAGTCCGTTCTTTTCTTTTAAGAGTGGAATCTTTTTAATAAAAAATGGAATTTCCCCCGCTTAATGGATAACCATTTGTTATCATTGGGGGTTTTCTAAAAAATGGAGTTGATTGGATTTGCACCAATGTAAACCATAAGTTTCAGACACAATAGAAGGTATGAACGGTTTATCTTTTTAAAATAATGAATGGAGTTCCTCCATTCTATTTTATTCACAGGTACTGATCCTTGATATTTCAAAAAGACTTTCCTTTTTATGTCTCAGGTCTATGATCTAAACGAGTCGCACATACACCCGAGTACATGTTCCTCGTCGCTGAGGGCATCCCCGAAGCGCTGGGGATTTCGTGACATTTCGGATTGGCTGTCTTGTATTTCTAATAAGTTGTTTAATGGTTGGCATACGGAATCATCATATAAATAATGGGCTGGTTTAGATTGGTTCTAACCGGCTAATTCTAAATTACTTCTCTTTAAGATTCTCTTCAATATAAAAAACAATATATTGAAGAGAATATGAAACTAAACCTTTAATCTAAAAAGATATAAAATTATAAATTGTAGATTTGCATGAAATCGCTCCTATTTTTTATTGAACCGCTACAAGATCAACAATTCCATGAGCTTGGGCTTCTGTTGCTGACATAAAAACATCCCTTTCCATGTCTTCGGATACAACCCATATAGGTTTGCCCGTTCTTTGTACATAAACCCTTGTGATGGTTTCGCGAACTTTTAGTAGTTCTTCCGCTTCCAAGATAAATTCTCCCGTTTGTGCCTCATAAAACGAACTAGCGGGTTGATGAATCATTACCCTGATGATATAATAGAAAAGGTTCTTCTATTTTGCAGAATGAGGTGAGATAACCAAAAAAACAGAGAAAATTGAATAACCGTACAGGCTTTTTTTTTGGATTGCATACGGCTCCACAATGGAATTTACGTTTTTGACCTTTCCTTTCGGCGAAATAAAAAAAAATATAGGTTTATTATACACGGATCCATAAATGATCCAATTACCATCCTTCTTTTTTGTAGGAGTTAAAAAAAATACTATGATGGTTCCGTTGCTTTATATATCATCTTTTTGATTCGTCTATGATTCAGCAATCCCAAAGTGTCTTTTTTTTTATTTTAATATAAATTTTGTAAATAAGCTTCCGGTGTGAAAACAAAGTTTGTAACGCTGAGATGTGCCCGAAAAGACAAGATATCATTTGAAATACCCCTTCCTTATCTCATACTACTCTTTCAATATATAATCTAATTTTTTTTACTCTAAAAAATTTCATATCGAATTCGAAGTGCCATGCTATTATTACTTAACTAATTCATATTTCCGATGGCGAAGGCATAGTATTTTTTTTTCTTGAAAATAAAAAAACTCATTGGCGCCAAGCGTGAGGGAATGCTATACGTTTGGTAATTTCTCCTCCGACTAGGATAAAGGATGCTATTGAAGCGGCCAATCCCATGCATATTGTCTGTATATCGGGTTGCACAAATTGCATAGTATCATAAATAGCCATTCCAGATATTACCCATCCACCAGGAGAGTTTATAAACAAATAAAGATCTTTGGTATCTTTTTCTATACTGAGATATATCATAAGACTAATAAGTTGATTCGAGATTTCGGTATCAACCTCTTGGCCTAAAAAAAACAATCTTTCTCGATAAAGTCGGTTGATTAGGATAAAATTTTATTCCTTAGGAGCCGTACAGGCACCTTTTGATGCATACGGTTCAACAAAAATTGTGAAAAAATCAATGTGTCGATTCCAACCCCTCTTTTTTTGTCTTTCTAACTTATAAGGGAAGGGCTTGCTCTCTTTTTATTTTTAAAAGTAAAAGCAAAAATAAGTTTTGGCCCCTTTTATTAGATATTATAATCCTATAATAAAACGATTGATTAAGCCTGTCAGACTAACTGGATTCATTGATATTTTTTTTTCATCGAGATTCAGTTGAAATAGCGATGTTTTTTTCTTGTTCCTGAACGGGCTTCTTCCTTTTTTTATTCCATTTTTTAGGTTTATGCTCTACCCCGAGTAAAAGGAAAAATTTGCCCGATTTTTATTTGCACATATAGGACAAATGAACCAAATACCGCGTCTTTTTTTTACTACTTCTTCTTTTTTTTTTCAATTCGTTTCTTTCGCATGTCTTCTGTCAAATAGTCAACAAATTTTTAATTATATTATTTGATTTGATCAACAGTTTTAGATCACCCTGTTTCAATTTTTTCTATTTTTTAATAGAATTTTTTATTATAATTTTGCATATCATATTAAGTAGTAATTATAAAAATATTATATATTAATTATCAATTGGGTTTTTGCTAAACGGAGCCTGGATACTTCATTTTATTAGTCCGATCACGCAAACCATAAAAAATTTTTGATAATCTAATATCAATCTAAATACTCCCTGCATTTAATTCCACTTTATTTTTTGCGCTTCGCATTACAAATTTTTGATAATTCAATCAATATTTTTGGGCGAAACAGAGGATATCTCGATCGAGGGAGAAAATGGGGGAATCCCATCTAGCCCAATATATCTGACAAGTCGCACTATATGTCAACCCAAGATGTATCTCCTTCTCCAGGACTTCGAAAAGGTACTTTTGGAACGCCAATAGGCATGAAATGAAAAAAAAAAGAGAATTAAGTTCTCTATTTCACTTTGATGTGGAAACGTAAGACTGGGGTTTCATTTTTTAATAAGATTATCCTTTTTTCCTACTTTATTAATCATATTTAAATTAATATTAATCATATTTAATACATAAATTGAATAAGCTAAAATATAAAATAAAAGTAAAGTAAGTGAGAATGAATAAAAAAAAAAGGAAATTTTTTACGAATGGGCTTCTGAATGATGAATAACAATAGCTATCTTGGTTCATATAAAATAGGACTCACCCCCATTGCGTATTGGTACTTATCGGATATAGAATAGATCCGCTTCCCTTTTTTCCTATGAATAGAATTGTTCCATTATTACTAACAGAATAGAACAAATATTAATCCTTTCTACGAAATAATTACCTAAAAAAAGGGGGGGGTCCGTAGCATAGTTTTTTTCAATGCAATAAAGTTACATAGTGTCTATTTTTCGTTGATAAAGGGGTATTTCCATGGGTTTGCCTTGGTATCGTGTTCATACTGTTGTATTGAATGATCCCGGTCGTTTGCTTTCTGTTCATATAATGCATACTGCTCTGGTTGCTGGTTGGGCCGGTTCGATGGCTCTATATGAATTAGCTGTTTTTGATCCCTCCGACCCTGTTCTTGATCCAATGTGGAGACAAGGTATGTTCGTTATACCTTTCATGACTCGTTTAGGAATAACCAATTCATGGGGCGGTTGGAATATTACAGGAGGGACTATAACGAATCCGGGTCTTTGGAGTTACGAAGGGGTAGCTGGAGCACATATCGTGTTTTCTGGCTTGTGCTTCTTGGCAGCTATTTGGCATTGGGTATATTGGGATCTAGAAATTTTTTGTGATGAACGTACAGGAAAACCTTCTTTGGATTTGCCCAAGATTTTTGGAATTCATTTATTTCTTTCAGGAGTGGCTTGCTTCGGTTTTGGCGCATTTCATGTAACAGGATTATACGGTCCTGGAATATGGGTATCCGACCCTTATGGACTAACCGGAAAGGTCCAACCCGTAAATCCGGCGTGGGGCGTGGAGGGTTTTGACCCTTTTGTTCCGGGAGGAATAGCTTCTCATCATATTGCAGCAGGGACATTGGGTATATTAGCGGGCTTATTCCATCTTAGTGTTCGTCCGCCTCAACGTCTATACAAAGGATTACGTATGGGAAATATTGAAACCGTCCTTTCCAGTAGTATTGCTGCTGTCTTTTTTGCAGCTTTTGTTGTTGCTGGAACTATGTGGTATGGTTCTGCAACTACTCCCATCGAATTATTTGGTCCTACTCGTTATCAATGGGATCAGGGATACTTTCAACAAGAAATATATCGAAGAGTTAGTGCTGGACTAGCTGAAAATCAAAGTGTATCAGAAGCTTGGTCTAAAATTCCTGAAAAATTAGCTTTTTATGATTATATTGGTAATAATCCAGCAAAAGGGGGGTTATTCCGAGCGGGTTCAATGGACAATGGGGATGGAATAGCTGTTGGATGGTTAGGACACCCCGTCTTTAGAAATAAAGAAGGGCGTGAACTTTTTGTACGCCGTATGCCTACTTTTTTTGAAACATTTCCGGTTGTTTTGGTAGACGGAGACGGAATTGTTAGAGCTGACGTCCCGTTTAGAAGGGCAGAATCTAAATATAGTGTCGAACAAGTAGGTGTAACTGTTGAGTTTTATGGTGGTGAACTCAACGGAGTGAGTTATAGTGATCCCGCAACAGTGAAAAAATATGCTAGAAGGGCTCAATTAGGTGAGATTTTTGAATTAGATCGTGCTACTTTGAAATCCGATGGTGTTTTTCGTAGCAGTCCAAGAGGTTGGTTTACTTTTGGGCATGTTTCGTTTGCTCTACTTTTCTTCTTTGGACATATTTGGCATGGTGCTAGAACCCTATTCCGAGATGTTTTTGCTGGTATTGATCCAGATTTGGATGCTCAAGTGGAATTTGGGGCATTCCAAAAACTTGGGGATCCAACTACAAAAAGACAAGCAGTCTGATGCAACATTGCTTTTTTTCTTCTAGTTTCTGTTTGCGATTTTATTTAATAGGTAGGGTATTGTAGGAATCTTGATTTAAATCGCTGCCGTTTCTTTGACTCTTTTTCTTTTTTTATCCGGAGGGATACTCCCAAGTAAACATAAACAAAACAGGTATGAAAGCTATAATTGTAAACCACGATCAAATTTATGGAAGCATTGGTTTATACATTTCTCTTAGTATCGACTTTAGGGATAATTTTTTTCGCTATTTTTTTTCGGGAACCACCTAAAATTTCAACTAAAAAATGAAATAATTTTTAATTATCTTCATTGACGTAATCAGCCTCCAAATATTTGGAGGCTGATTACGTCAACTAGTCCCCGTGTTCCTCGAATGGATCTCTTAGTTGTTGAGAGGGTTGCCCAAAGGCAGTATATAGAGCATACCCAGTAAAACTTACAAGTAACCCAGATATAAAGATGGCGACTAGGGTTGCTGTTTCCATTATTATAGAATTGAAAGACCACACTGGATCTATGCTAAGATCGTTTATTTACAACGGAATGGTATACAAAGTCAACAGATCGTAATGAATACAAAATAAGATTTATGGCTACACAAACTGTTGAGGATAGTTCTAGATCTGGTCCAAGACGCACTACTGTAGGGAAGTTATTGAAACCATTGAATTCCGAATATGGTAAAGTAGCTCCTGGTTGGGGAACGACCCCTTTGATGGGTGTTGCAATGGCTCTATTTGCGGTATTCCTATCTATTATTTTGGAGATTTATAATTCGTCTGTTCTACTGGATGGAATTTCAGTGAATTAGACTGAGAAGAATCTTGAAGTCCTAGCTTTTAGTTCGATACAAAAAAGTAAAGAAAGTATGTAGGTCTCAAAATTTTAGCCTATTCTCCTTTGGTAGTTCGACCGCGAAATTTTTTTTCTGCATTGTATATTTCCGGAATATGAGTGTGTGACTTGTTAGAATTGATCCTATGGATAGTACAGAGAATGGGGTCTGTCATCTTTATCAAGATGGTTTTACTTCGTCGGATATTCATTCGAGTATCTGGAGCACGAAATAGATCAAATAGATCACAAAGTATTCGAACTATGATTCATACTTAATACTCAGACCTCGTAGCCGGACTTCTTTCCGTTCTATCTTATAAACTTTAATAAATCAAAATATTTTTCTGCTTTTAAACTCTTATTTGGATCAAAGGACAAACGCTTCTTTGTATTTTATGTTTTTAGTCATTATAGCTATTGTTTTGATTGAATAAGTGATGATCCAATGGTTCTCACTCAGTGAACTTTGGACTTTGAAGGTTTCATTGAATTATCGTGGTTCTCGTATGAATCTGAGGTTTCAATTGATTAGTTAAGTAGGGTCTTAACAAGAGAATTCCTATCAATAATAAAGAAAACAAGACGAAATCTGCATTCCCATTCCATACAAATACCAAATAAAAAAGACAATACAATAAAGATAGGTAATCTAGAAGATTCAAGAGGCCTGTAACGATCAACACAACATAAAGACGAATGAGCTGACTTGATTTTTTGGCATTTAACCACAAAGAAGAGCTTTCGCATTTTGACTCTTTCATATCTTTAAAGAATATTGAATGAGAGAGAAGTTTAAAACTTTATATTCCATATCCGTTTCAATCAGTATTTGG